CCTATATAGAATTCAACAATCTTCTCTCAAATGACGATACGGAAAAAGAAAAACCCAAAAACTATTCTTTGTGGTTATAATGTCAAAATATCAAGTCGGCTCATTCATTTCTTGATGTTGATCGGTACAGGCCTCTTGAATCTTCTATTTACCCATTTTTATTTTCCGTGATTTGGTATTTTTGTTTGTATGTAATGTATCCTTACTGGTGTTTTTTTATTAATGATTGATAGGAATTTTCTTGTTAAGATCCTATAAATCGATTGAAACCTCAGATTCACACTAGAACCACGATGATTCAATAAAATCTTTAACCTAAGTTAAGTGCAAAGATTCCCTGAGTAAGAACCCTTGTATCATCACTTATTCAATGAATAAACATAATGACGCAAAACAAAATCCAAATAAGGGTTTGTCCTTTGCTCACAAAAATAAACATATCAAAAGAGTTTGAAAAAAATCTTTCAATTTATACCTTCGAACTCTTTGAAATTTTTTGGAGTCGGGTCGCGAGATCTGAATATTAAGTATGAATCATAGTTCTAATACTTCGTAATCTATTTCATATATTCCGTGCTCCAGATATTAGAATAAATATCTGACGAGATAAAAAACCATCTCTAGCAAGATGACAGACCGATTTTCTGTATTATCAATAGGATCCATTATAACAAGTCGCACACTCATATTCCAGAAATACAGAAAGAAATTCCACGATCGAACTACCAAAATAGAATGGGATAAAAAAACTCCGAGACCCGAACACTTCACATTGTATTGAAAAACTAGGAGTTACTGGTCCTTGTAAATCTAATTCATTGAAATTCCATCTAGTAAAACAGAAGAATTATAAATTTCCAAAATAATAGATAGGAATACCGCAAATAGAGCCATTGCGACACCCATCAAAGGGGTAGTTCCCCATCCAGGAGCTACTTTACCATATTCCGAATTCAATGGTTTCAATAAATCCCCTACAATAGTTCTTCTTGGACCAGATCTAGAACTACCTTCAACGCTTTGTGTAGCCATAAATCCTATTTTGTATTAATTGAGATCTGTTGACTTTGTATACCATTTCATTGTAAATAAATGATCTTATCATAGATCCATTGTACTCTTGAAATTCGATAATAATGGAAACAGCAACCCTAGTCGCCATCTCTATATCTGGTTTACTTGTAAGTTTTACTGGGTATGCCTTATATACTGCTTTTGGGCAACCCTCTCAACAACTAAGAGATCCTTTCGAGGAACACGGGGACTAGTTGAAGTAATGAGCCTCCCAATATTGGGAGGCTCATTACTTCAATTAAGATAATGAAAAATCATTTCATCTTTTTACTTTTTAGTTGGAACTTTAGGAGGTTCTCGAAAAAAGATAGCGAAAAAAATTATTCCTAGAGTCGAGACTAAGAGGAATGTATAAACCAATGCTTCCATATATTCGATCGTGGTTTACAATTATAGCTTCCATACCTGTTTATTTTGGATCGTCCCCCGGCTAAAAAAGAACAAAGCAAGATTCAAAGAAAGGCATCGACGAAAATCAAGATGTCTCCGGTACCCTATGTCAAATCAAAAAAATAGAGGCAAAAAGAAAAGTAAGAGATCAATATTGTATCACACTACTTGTCTTCTTGTAGTTGGATCTCCAAGTTTTTGGAATGCTCCAAATTCCACTTGAGCATCCAAATCTGGATCAATACCAGCAAAAACATCTCTGAACAAAGTTCGAGCACCATGCCAAATGTGCCCGAAAAAGAAGAGCAGAGCAAAGGAAGCATGTCCAAAAGTAAACCAACCCCTCGGGCTGCTACGAAAAACACCGTCTGATTTTAAAGTAGCACGATCTAATTCAAAAATTTCACCTAATTGAGCACGTCTAGCATATTTTTTCACAGTAGCAGGATCGCTATAACTAACCCCATTTAGTTCACCACCATAGAACTCAACAGTTACACCTACTTGTTCAACACTATACTTCGATTCTGCCCTTCGAAAAGGAACATCGGCTCTAACAATTCCGTCTCCATCCACTAAAACAACAGGAAATGTTTCAAAAAAAGTAGGCATACGACGTACAAAAAGTTCACGCCCTTCTTTATCTCTAAAGATAGGATGTCCTAACCACCCAACAGCTATTCCATCTCCATTGTCCATTGAGCCTGCTCTGAACAACCCACCTTTTGCCGGATTATTACCGATGTAATCATAAAAAGCTAATTTTTCAGGAATTTTAGACCAAGCTTCGGATAAACTTGGATTTTCGGCTAGCCCATCACTAACTCTTCGATATATTTCTTGTTGGAAGTATCCTTGATCCCATTGATAACGAGTGGGACCAAATAATTCAATCGGGGTAGTTGCTGAACCATACCACATAGTTCCAGCAACAACAAAAGCTGCAAAAAAGACAGCAGCGATACTACTGGAAAGAACGGTTTCAATATTTCCCATACGCAATCCTTTGTATAGACGTTGGGGCGGACGGACACTAAGATGGAATAGGCCCGCCAATATGCCCAATGTCCCTGCTGCAATATGATGAGAGGCTATTCCTCCCGGAACGAAAGGATCAAAGCCTTCCACACCCCATGCCGGATTTACAGCTTGTACCTTTCCGGTTAGTCCATAAGGGTCGGACACCCAGATTCCAGGACCATACAATCCAGTTACATGAAAAGCGCCAAACCCAAAACAAGCCACCCCGGAGAGAAATAAATGAATTCCAAAAATTTTTGGCAAGTCCAAAGATGGTTTTCCTGTGCGTTCATCACAAAATATTTCTAGATCCCAATACACCCAATGCCAGATAGCTGCCAAGAAGCACAAGCCCGAAAATACAATATGCGCCCCGGCCACACCTTCATAACTCCAAATACCGGGATTCGTTATAGTTCCTCCTGTGATACTCCAACCACCCCATGAATTGGTTATTCCTAAACGAGTCATGAAGGGTATAACAAACATACCTTGTCTCCACATTGGATCAAGAACGGGATCCGAGGGATCAAAAACTGCTAATTCATATAGAGCCATCGAACCGGCCCAACCAGCAACTAAAGCTGTATGCATTATATGGACAGACAGCAAACGACCGGGATCATTTAATACGACGGTATGAACACGATACCAAGGCAAACCCATGGAAATACCCCTTTATTAATGAAAATAAACACTATGTAACTTTATTGCACTGGAAAAACTATGTTATAGACCCCCTTTTTCAGTGGATTATCTCGGAGAAAAGATAAATCTTTTTTTTTTTCTAGTGTTTTAGTAATAATGTAACAATTATGTTTGTAGGAGCAAAGAGAAGCAGATCTATTCTATACCCGATAAGTATCAATACGCAATGGGGTCTTGATCCCATTTTATCTGAGCGACTGCATATAAATTTGTTCATCATTCAAAGAACCCATTCCTAAGAATTTGGCTTTATTTATTTTTTTCTTTATCTTTATTTATTTAGTTCTTTATTTGTTTATTTCTGAACTTCTCGAATCTATGCATAAACATAAAAGCCAATTTTTTGAAGACAAATAATTCATTGTTACGCTTTCATATCAAAGTAAAATAGAGTGCTTAATTTTTTTCTTTCATTTAATGCCCATTGGTGTCCCAAAAGTTCCTTTTCGAAATCCTGGGGAGGACGATTCCATTTGGATTGACGTATAGTGCGGCTTGTCAGATATATTGGGTCATATGGGATTCCCCCATTCTCCTCCCCAGGGGATATCCTCTGTTTCTGTTTCGACCAAAAACGATTGATTAAAGCATCAAAAATTTGGAGCGTGAAGTGCAATGAAGTACAATTAGATCTATGCTTTGGGGGTATCAAAATTCATATTATCTATTAGAATAATTTATGGTTGGTTTCTTTGAAACAATAAAATGAAGTATCCAGGCTCTGTTTAGAAAAAACACTTGGTAATATATCTATGATTACTACTTTATAATTTATACTAATTTCTAAATACTAGAAATTTTTTTCTTTATAAAGAGGAGGAATTCAAAACTTCTAATCCATAATCAATCGAATAATATACACTGAATAGTCAAATATTTCGCAGAAGGCGTGAATTGAAAAAGGGAAGTTGTAATTGTAGCAAAAAGATGCGGTATTGGGCTCATTTGCCCTATATGTGCAAATACAAATCGGGCTGATCTTTACATCTTTACTCGGAGTAGAGCACAAACCTAAAAAAATTGAATAAACCTAGTCAGGAACAAGAAAATGCCATCGTGATTTGAATTGTATCTCGATGAAAGAATAGATCAATGAGAAGTTAGTTTGATAAGTTTAAAAGAGTCAATTTTTCTTTTTTATTATAGGTAAACTAAACGAGTCAAAACTCATTTTTCTTATAAAAATCGAAGAAAAGCCCCTTCGTTAGAACATAAGTTATAATCACCAAAAAAAAAGAGAGGGCTGGAATCTACACATTGATCTTTTTTTCGAAATTTTTGTTGAACCCTATGCATCAAAAGGTGCATGTACGGTTCCTAGGGGATAGCATTTTATCCTAATCAACCGACTTTATCGAGAAAGATTACTTTTTTTAGGTCAAGATGTTGATAGCGAGATCTCGAATCAACTTATTGGTCTTATGGTATATCTCAGTATAGAGAGTGAGACAAAAGATTTGTATTTGTTTATAAACTCTCCTGGCGGATGGGTAATACCCGGAATAGCTATTTATGATACTATGCAATTTGTACGACCAGATGTACAGACAGTATGCATGGGATTAGCCGCTTCAATGGGATCTTTTATCCTAGCGGGAGGAAAAATTACCAAACGTCTAGCATTCCCTCACGCTTGGCGCCAATGAGTTTTTGATTTGAACGAAAAAAGACAAGTATGCCTTCGCCATATGAAATATGAAAATTAAGTAATAATAGCATGGCATTTGGAATTCGATATGAGAAATTTTTTTTATTAATATCTTTAAGATTAGATTATGTATTGAAAGAGTAGTATGAGATATTAAATAAGGGTATTCCCGATTTTATCTATCGGGGGCTTATTTTAGGTTTAGCGTCACAAACTGTTTTGTTTTCACACCAGAGGGGTGTTAACACTATTTATGTTATGAAAGAGTACAAAAAAATAGTCTATTCTTTTTTCATTATTCTTTTTTGAAAAAAAAAAAAAAAGAAACTTTGGGATTGTTAAATTACCGATGAAAATAACGGAGCCACCATAGTATTTTTGTTTTTGAACTCCGTCAAAAGGAAGGGTGGTTATTAGATCATTTACCGGACTAGGCATGATAGACTCTATACTTTTCTTCGATGAAAGGTAAAGGGTAATTCGATTGTGGAGCCGTATGCAATGCACAAACAATGCCTGTACGGTTGTTTAATTCTATCTTTTTTTTTTCTTTTTTTCTTTATCTCTTCTCCTTGTCTTATCATGCGAGATAGAGTAGCCGTTTATTATCTTATACCATCAGGGTAATGATCCATCAACCTATTGCTGGTTTTTATGAGGCACAAATAGGAGAATTTGTCCTGGAAGCGGAAGAACTACTGAAATTGCGCGAAATCATCACAAGGGTGTATGCCCAAAGAACGGGCAAACCCTTATGGGTTGTATCCGAAGACATGGAAAGGGATGTTTTTATGTCAGCAACAGAAGCCCAAGCTCATGGAATTGTTGATCTTGTAGCAGTTGCATAAAAAATAGCCGGAATTTCACGCGCGATTTGAAATTTTTATTTTATTGTCTTACTGGGATTTAATATTCTATTATATTCTATTATATTAATAGAATATAATAGAATATTAATATAGAATATTAATATAGAAAATATAAATTATTTAGAAATAATTGAATTTATATAATTTATTTTTAGAAATAATTCATAATAATCTGGTTAGGATTGATCTAAACCAGCCCATTATGCATACGATTCAAAATGCCAACTATTAAACAACTTATTAGAAACACAAGACAGCCAATCAGAAATGTCACCAAATCACCCGCTCTTGTGGGATGTCCTCAGCGGCGAGGAACGTGTACTAGGGTGTATGTGCGACTCGTTTAGATCATTGGTTGGGACAGAAGAAAGTACAATTTTTTTCCATTATCCGCGATTAGTATAAATGAATAGGATAGAATGGAAGAACCCCTAGTTTTTATCTTTTATCTAAACTAAAAAAAATCTTTTATCTAAACTAAAAAAAGATTTATCATATCCTTCTATTGTGTATCAAATTTATGGTTTTCATTGGTGCAAATTTAATCACCTCAATTTTCAATTTAAACTGTGAAAGAATTCCCCCTTGGTAACAAATGATTATCTATTAAGCAGGGTAAATCTTATTTCTTATTTAAATTAAAAGACCTAAAATTATGCCCCTACTCTTGTAAGAACGGACTAAGAGGGTCAGCTAATTAGCTAATCTTCATAATTAAATACCGTTACTGTATAGATGGATCTCATTGTGAAAGACCTATTACTTGATAATTCATAGGTAGAGCCAAAGAGTGTGAACTGTACAAGTTAACAAAAGCATTGATTAAATGATTAAATGAAGAAAGGAGCTCCGGTGTATAGAGAAGACCTCACCGTTTAGTTTAAGAAGTAACCATAGAAACGATGGAACCCACTCTTTCTTTAGACATTTCTATTTACTATTTTTTTTATTTACTATGTTTTTTTTGATACCTAGTATCAATACATATTTCTTATTTCTAGGCGAAATGTCTAGAAATAAATTGTGGTTAGGAAGGTTATAGTAGCAAAAGCCGTTGGAATTCTTTTTTTATACATTGGAAGAATCCGTTTTGTTATGCTAGAAAAGGGAAAAAGAATAGCTGAAAGAAAAGAAATCAATTAGTTATTCATCAAAGTTTCGTTTATTCAATGAACAGAACTAGACGAGGATATATAGCTCATAGGCGTAGAACAAAAATTCGTTTATTCGCATCAAGCTTTGGCGGGGCTCATTCACGACTTACTCGAACTATTATTCAACAAAAAATAAGAGCTTTGGTTTCGGCTCATTGGGATAGAGATAGGCAAAAAAGAGATTTTCGGCGCTTGTGGATCACTCGAATAAATGCAGTAATTCGCGAGAATATGGTATCCTTTAGTTATAATAGATTAATAAACAATCTGTACAAGAGACAGTTGCTTCTTAATCGTAAAATACTTGCACAAATAGCTATATTGAATAGGAATTGTCTTTATATGATAAAAAATGACATTCTAAATACATAAAATTATAAAATAAGGAAATTTGAAGGAATCCATCGGAATGTTTTACATAGAATTCCCCGAAAAATGGATTATGAGAAGGTAGAATAGAAATTAGTATGATAAAATATGATAATTACTAATATGATCGATCAAGTAGTCAAACTAAATAAAAACATTCCCTAAAAAAGATTTTTTCTTTCCCAATTCGTTTTTTTCTTAGGACACAACAAAAAAATCTGGATTTTCGGCTTTTTCAACCATCAATCTATGTTTAAGTTCGGATTGGAATTTTGATTCAATTGAAGAGTAAGCCTATTTTTTTCTGGTTCGAAGACCAGTAGTTCTAGCAACCAACTCACTTTTTTCAAATTCTTTTTCATTATTAAGAAAGGGTAACAAAGATAAAATACGAGCTTGTTTTATAGCAATAGTAATTAATCGTTGTTGTTTTAAATTCAATCTATTCACCCGTCTAGATAAAATTTTTCCTTGTTCACTAATAAATCGACTAATTAAACTCATGTTTCTATAATCAATTCGATCCCCCGATTGGATCGGGGGTAACCGCCTACGAAAAGATCGCTTGGACTTAAGAAAAAGTCGCTTGGATTTATCCATGATTTGTTTATTCCTTATTTGATTTGAAAAATCCTATTTCGTTTAATCGGATCAAAAATGATAAATTTTAAATTAAGAGTTGAAAATTAAGAAATAGGCTTTTACTTATTTCTATTTAAATAGATAATATATCTTAACATATTATATCTTACTATGCCATGTCATTTTTCATCTTGCTTGTAAAGGTGACACGCGGATGATGGGTTCCATCTATTTCTTTATCTCCCCGTGAATCCTATGTTTGTAACAATAGGAACAGAATTTTCTCAATTCCAATCGACTGGGCGTATTGTGTCGATTCTTTTGAGTAATATATCTGGAAATGCCTGTTGATTTCTTATTAACACCCTTTCGAACACAGCCGGTACATTCCAAAATAATCCTTACTCGAACATCTTTCCCCTTGGCCATGAACCTCCTCCTTTGTTTGGGGTTTTTATTCCCTCAACCCTTCTATTTTCCGATTCGAAGTGAAGAAAAAAAGGAAAAAAAAAATAGAAGTTACTAACTCGAAATCCAATTATGAAGGATTTCGTTGCAATCAATCTAGTAATAATAAGTAATACAATAATTAGTAAGAATAAGTAATACAATAATTTTAAACTCTATTTCAATTCGAATCTAAACTTCGAATCGAAATAGAGTATTTTATTTAAGCATCTTGTATGATATTGTTGCCCTAACCACATTCGTTCTCTTACTCTTATAAGAATAATAAATTTATTTTAGTAAAATTAATTTACGTGAAACTAATTTACTTAAATTAAAGCCTGGACCCCAGTTTCATTGAGTTTGAATTCACTTTTATTCTTTCTATTTTTATTCTTTCTCTTTTATAACGTATTCTAATTAAAAAAGAAGAGGGGGGATAGGAGTCACAGATATTTAATTGTATCTCTAATCTTCTTCACTTCCCCCCGTATTACTAACTAGAATGAAAAAAAAGGGAATGTTAACGCATCTGGGAAAAAACGATTGATCTCTATCAATAGACCTGCTAAAGACCCGAACCATAGAGTACTTATTACCGGCGCCACGGATAGATATGTTTTGAAATCTCGCATTTTCAATACTCCTTATTGATTGGAATAATATTTATTAATTATTAATATAATATTTATTATTTATATTTATTTATTTTAATATTTATAGTAATACTCTTTTTTTTTTATTCTAATACATATATGATCAGATATATCTGTATTTCAAGTCCACTTGCATTTGTTTTGTACGCAGAATCCCTAATTCAAATTGAAATGTAGAACGATTTTATAGATAAGATTTTCTTTTTCTTTTGAAAGAACAAAATACCTTCTGTTCCACCCCAGCATTTACGAAATTGACAGTAGGTTTCCTACTTTTTTCATATGTCTATAAGTTTATTATTATATGTTATATAACATGATATGAGACCAAAAAGAATAAATGGCAAGATAAGTTATGTATATCAACTGATAAAATGAAATAAGTATGTGGAAAACAAGACAAGGATTCTCTACAATGACATTGTAAACCAATTGAAAGGGATGTAGCGCAGCTTGGTAGCGCGTTTGTTTTGGGTACAAAATGTCACAGGTTCAAATCCTGTCATCCCTACCTATTACTTCGCCTCTGAGCAATAAGGAAAGATCAATTAAGATCAATTCAAATTGGACATACCTAATCCTTCATTTTTATTATATTGTAGATAATAATATAGGCCTTCAAGATGGATTGGGAAGTTAATAATAAAATAATAAAAAAAAAATCTCTTTCCTTACAACCCCTTTTGTGATTAAGAAAGCGCTCTTAGTTCAGTTCGGTAGAACGTGGGTCTCCAAAACCCAATGTCGTAGGTTCAAATCCTACAGAGCGTGATTCCGTTCTTGTTTTCTTTTCGTGGGTCAAAATTCTATGAAAAAATTGAACAGCAATCTGAATTTGACCTCCTACGGGAAAGGAGGAGGTCAAAAAACAAGGTCTTAATTTTTTAATCAAAGGTCCAACTGATCACCACGTCTGTATTGTAAATATGCAGTTACGAATAATCCAGCCAAAGTAATAGGAATTAAACCTAAGACGATTCCAAATAGAAAAACTTCAATCATTTCAATTAATTTGTTTAAAAAAGAATAAGAAATGGAATATCTATCCTTAAATATTAATTCATATTGCCCATAAATCTCAAT